CACAAGTATTCAATTGGTTCGGGCTTGCTTAGTATTGAACTGGGACCAAGAAAAAAATGGTTCTATAGAAGAGGTTCATGCTTCCTTTGTTGAGGTAAGGGCAAATGATCTGATTCGCGATTTCATAAGAATTGAGTTAGTCAAGTCTACGACTTCGTATACCGGAAAAAGGTATGATACGGCGGGTTCGGGATTAATTCCCGATAATCGATTAGATCGTACCAATATCAATCCTTTTTTTTCCAAGGCGAAGATTCAATCATTTACCCAACATCAAGGAACTATCGGTACGTTGTTGAATCAAAATAAGGAATGTAAGTCTTTGATAATTTTGTCATCATTCAATTGTTCTCGAGTTAGTTCATTCAACGTCAACGGTTTGAAATATAACAACGATGTGACAACATGGTTGGACCCCGTAAACCCAATAAGGGATTGGTTTGGCCCCTTAGGTACTATTGTACCTAAAATAGTGAATTTTTATTCATCTTTTCATTTAATAACTCATAATCAGATCTTGTTAAATAAATATTTGAAACTTGACAATTTGAAACAGACTTTCCAAGTACTTCAAGTATTTCATTGCTATATAATATTTGAAAATAAAAGGATTTATACGGGTGATGACATCATTTTGACTCCACTCTATTTATATTGGTACTTTATCGAAATAGATTTTTGGGAAGAGACATCCGCAATAATGAGCCTTGGGCAATTTCTTTGTGAAAATATATGTCTATTTCAAGATGGATCATACATAAAAAAATCAGGTCAAATTTTAATTATTGATATTGACTCTTTAGTTATAAGATCAGCTAAGCCCTATTTGGCTACTCCAGGAGCAACGGTTCATGGACATTATGGGGAAACCCTTTATGAAGGAGATACATTAGTTACATTTATATATGAAAAATCGCGATCTGGTGACATAACACAGGGTCTTCCAAAAGTGGAACAAATCTTAGAAGTGCGTTCGGTTGATTCAATATCGATGAACCTTGAAAGGAGAGTTGAAAGTTGGAACGAACATATACCAAAAATTCTTGGAATCCCCTGGGGATTCCTGATTGGAGCTGAGCTAACCATAGCCCAAAGTCGTATCTCTTTGGTTAATAAGATTCAAAAGGTTTATCGATCCCAGGGGGTGCAGATTCATAATAGACATATAGAGATTATTGTACGTCAAGTAACATCAAAGGTGTTGGTTTCAGAAGATGGAATGTCTAATGTTTTTTTACCTGGAGAATTAATCGGATTGTTGCGAGCGGAACGAGCAGGGCGTGCTTTGGACGAAGCAATCTGTTATAGGGCAATCTTATTGGGAATAACGAAGGCATCCCTGAATACTCAAAGTTTCATATCCGAAGCAAGTTTTCAAGAAACTGCTAGAGTTTTAGCAAAAGCTGCTCTACGAGGCCGTATTGATTGGTTGAAGGGCCTGAAAGAGAATGTTGTTCTGGGGGGGATTATCCCTGTCGGTACCGGATTCCAAAAATTAGTGTGCCACTCAAGGCAAGACAAGAACATTCATTTGGAAATCAAAAATAAAAATCTATTCGAGTTGGAAATGAGAGATATTTTGTTACATCATAGAGAATTTTTTTTTTCTTGCGTCCAAAACAATTTCCATGAGACACCAGAAAAATCATTTACGCGATTTCATAATTCCTAAGGTAAGGGTAGATTCATTCTTTCTTTTGACTTTCTATTTATTGATTTGGTAATAAATAAAATGAAATATTAATAATAAAAATGAATGGTTGGGGCTGTGTATCAACGGTCAATCCCGGCAGAAGGTTCCGTCGGAACAATTTTTTATTTGTTCAAAAAAAAAGAGAAAGTGCGGGAAAAAATGACAAGAAGATATTGGAACATCAATTTAGAAGAGATGATGGAAGCAGGAGTTCATTTTGGTCATGGTACTAAGAAATGGAATCCTAGAATGGCCCCTTACATCTCTGCAAAGCGTAAAGGTATTCATATTACAAATCTTACTAGAACTGCTCGTTTTTTATCAGAAGCCTGTGATTTAGTTTTTGATGCAGCAAGTGGGGGAAAAAATTTCTTAATAGTTGGTACCAAAAATAAAGCAGCGGATTCAGTAGCATCAGCTGCAATAAGGGCTCGATGTCATTATGTTAATAAAAAATGGCTTGGTGGTATGTCAACGAATTGGTCTACTACAGAAACGAGACTGCATAAGTTTAGGGATTTAAGAGCAGAACAAAAGATGGGGAAACTCGATGGTCTCCCCAAAAGAGATGCTGCAATGTTGAAGAGAAAATTATCTACTTTGCAAACATATCTGGGTGGGATCAAATATATGACGGGGTTGCCCGATATTGTAATCATCGTCGATCAGCAAGAAGAATATACGGCCCTTCGGGAATGTATCATTTTGGGGATTCCAACAATTTGTTTAATTGATACAAATTGTGACCCAGATCTCGCAGATATTTCGATTCCAGCCAACGATGACGCTATAGCTTCAATTCGATTGATTCTTAATAAATTAGTATCCGCAATTTGTAAGGGTCGTTCTAGCTATATAAGAAGTTGTTGATTATGATTATGTTATGATTAAGAATAATAAGATTAGTTAATTAGTCGGGAACTTCATAGATTTATTGAATTGGTTACTATTCTTTTCTTGGATTAAAAAAAAATGGGGATATTTATCTTTTTTTTATGTGATTTCTTGATATCCTAAATATATGATTAATGATTAAAGTAGAGATGAGTTGAGAAAGAGATGGTTGAATCAAAATAATTCCTTTTTTTAAGTTGATTTATATCCGAGGACAATATGAATGTTATACCATGTTCCATTAAAACGCTCAAAGGATTATATGATATATCAGGTGTAGAAGTAGGCCAACATTTATATTGGCAAATAGGAGGTTTACAAATTCATGCCCAAGTACTTATCACTTCTTGGGTCGTAATTGCTATCTTATTAGGTTCAGTCATCATAGCCGTTCGAAATCCACAAACCATTCCGACCGACGGTCAAAATTTCTTCGAATATGTTCTTGAATTTATTCGAGACTTGAGCAAGACTCAGATTGGAGAAGAATATGGTCCCTGGGTTCCCTTTATTGGAACTATGTTCCTATTTATTTTTGTTTCTAACTGGTCAGGTGCCCTTTTACCTTGGAAAGTCATACAGTTACCTCATGGGGAGTTAGCCGCCCCCACGAATGATATAAACACTACTGTTGCTTTAGCTTTACCGACGTCAGTGGCATATTTTTATGCGGGTCTTACCAAAAAAGGATTAGGTTATTTCGGGAAATACATTCAACCAACCCCAATACTTTTACCAATTAACATCCTAGAAGATTTCACAAAACCCCTATCTCTTAGTTTTCGACTTTTCGGGAATATATTGGCTGATGAATTAGTAGTTGTTGTTCTTGTTTCTTTAGTACCTTTAGTAGTTCCTATACCTGTTATGTTTCTTGGATTATTTACAAGTGGTATTCAAGCTCTTATTTTTGCAACTTTAGCCGCGGCTTATATAGGGGAATCCATGGAAGGTCATCATTGATTAGCTTTCGAAATAGTCTTTTTTTTTAGATTATCCCAATTCCGGAAATGCACGGTTCAAGATAATCTACTCGGTTCTTGGTTGGGGAACATAATAGATACAAATACGTATGTATATACGATTAGAGTTGTAGGGGGAAAGATAGACTTACGAAATTGTGAAAAAAAAAAGATGGATTGGAGGGTCATGGTAGATATATGGTAATGTCTATAAGTCTGCCCAGACCCTGTATATCTTTCGAAGAAAGATTCTAGAATCCGATTCCATATAAAATATGGGTGGTTTACGTTATGAAAGAAACTAATGTATATGTGATATTAGATATATACTAGTTATATAAGGGTTATCCCTATCTAATTTATTATTTTCATTCGAAGTTTTTAGTTACTTCGACTCGATAGATTTGAATGATCAAATAAGTAATAATTCATTGGTTACTTGTATCATTAACTATTTTTTTTTTAGTATGAGGAACTTATCATGAATCCACTTATTTCTGCCGCTTCCGTTATTGCTGCTGGATTGGCCGTAGGGCTTGCTTCTATTGGGCCCGGAGTTGGTCAAGGTACTGCTGCGGGCCAAGCCGTAGAAGGTATTGCAAGACAACCGGAAGCAGAAGGTAAAATACGAGGTACTTTATTGCTGAGTCTAGCTTTTATGGAAGCTTTGACAATTTATGGGCTGGTCGTGGCATTAGCGCTTTTATTTGCGAATCCTTTTGTTTAATTGAATCCTAGAATTCAAATCAAAAAGTACGTTACATATTTTTTCTATTAACTCGTTGCCGTTGACTTCTGCGAATTATATCAACACTTTACTCCTAAATTATGTATTTGTTGAGACAATACCATACCCCGGGAAGGCCTGATTTGAGGATGAGGAATTAGTGGATTTGCCCGCTTTTTTCCTTCCCGTCTACTATGGAAAAGTTGTTTACTTTTATTTTAGGAATTCAACAAGGGAGATATTTCGCAATTGACATGAGACCTAAGACCTAACCCAATAAGATACTTATCGGAAACTTCAAAAAAGGGGGGGCGAGCGAAGTGATACAAAAAGAACTCTGTTCTTTGTTAGTCCTATCTATAAGAGGAGCACATATGAAAAATGTAACCGATTCTTTCCTTTCCTTGGGCCATTGGCCATCCGCCGGGAGTTTCGGGTTTAATACCGATATTTTAGCAACAAATCCAATAAATCTAAGTGTAGTGCTCGGTGTATTGATTTTTTTTGGAAAGGGAGTGTGTGCGAGTTGTATATTTCAAGAATAGGTTGGATCCAACCGGCTGCACTTTATTTCTAATTTATATTCTTTTTTTTATAGGATAAATAGGAAAAAAGTGCACGATCTCGGCGAATTACTTCTGAATAAATTAATAAATCATATGTAAGAACCATAGCATTTCGTGATTCATTGGTAAATAAACTCTGATTCTCTATCGACCGATAA